GCATAGGTCTTATTATTCCTACCTATTAGTAACATTCATTCCCTTAATACTTCCAAGGGTGTCTCCGGATATTTTGTTTGTACTTAATGTTTTCTGATTATACTAGAAATCATATAAGAACTTGTTAGATGTTATAATTGGATTTATTGGATTCTTTCGTCAATGATGTTAGGCCGGAAGCCCTTTTTGACTCTGTGCCAGTGATTCCACTATTATTTATTTTTAGTGAACAATAACAAAAATGAAATAATTCCTTCATATTGATAGAAATAGGAGACATAATTTACATGGATATAGTAAGTCTCGCTTGGGCTGCTTTAATGGTAGTCTTTACATTTTCCCTTTCCCTCGTAGTATGGGGAAGAAGTGGACTCTAAAAATACTACTAATTGAGTTGAGGGAAAAAACGAAAATAAAACTGTATCCATTGTTTTATAGATGGGTTCTGAAATTTGATTTTTCTAGTTAATTCATTAATTCAATAATTCAAAAATATCTGCATTTCGGAATTATAGTGGATTCGAATGGAATAATGTATTCTATGGATAATATAGAAATAGAAAATACTCTTTCAATTAAACAAATATTTGACTTTTTCCCATGTTCGTATTTTGAAAGTCAAGGTAATACAAATAATCGGAAACTTATTCCAACCAAACTCTTTATTCTTTCTAAAATTTCGATGAACTGGCTCTTACCAAAGTTATATATGGACAATGAGGAACCGCGGAACCCGTTTTTTATTTATTTTTTTATGCCCCTTTTCACTTTTTTCAAAGAGAAAAGAAATCCGTTTTTTTATTAGTTATTAAGCGCGGATACACACTTTCTATAGGAAACAAAATAGACATAGTAGTTGTCTAAGGAGATACTACACATAATAAGATATTGCCGTTGCCTTAGGCGAGTCACATATTACGTGCTTATCGCTTGTTTTATTATTTGGATTTATGTTTTCATTTCATATCATGGTTCAAACGTTAAAAATCGGTTGGGGTTTACTAATATTTTCGAAATAGGAAAAAGTTTCCCATAGAACCCCTAGATCATCTGTTAACTATTTAATTTAATCAATTACTTCTTTGGAATGCTAAAAAGATTATTTGATTTTTTTTTGAATATGATACCGGGATTGGTCTTGAAAATAATCAGAAATCTAGAAATTCGAATCGGACGAAAAAAAGTTGCCTTTTGATTATTTCAGATTGATTGGAACCAATACAAATCAAATAGATGAAACAAAAAAAATTGGGACGCTATGTGCATTACATATATGTGATTGATATTCTATATTATATATAGGAAGATAGATATTGTAAATCGATTCATATTTAACCTCTATCTTTATAGAGTCAAACTTTATACACTACAATAATAGATAGTATGGTAGAAAGAAATAAGATCTATTTCTTTCTACCATACTATCAGATTTCATAGAATACTGTTGATTCTAGTCCGATCATTTCATTTAAGAGTAAGACGTGAAATTGAAATCCTTTTTCATTTTTTCTTCCATCATTGCATTGATAAGAACTAAGAAGTAAAGTTTAAGTCAAATTAATCACTTTGACTTACCGTTTTTACGTAAATTATAAGTAAGAAGGCAGTAGGAACTAGAATGAACAGTGCAGTAGCAATAAATGCGAGAATATTTACTTCCATAATCTCATCGTTAGATTTCTCTTTAATTCGCAATAACTCGGGATTTAATCCCATAGAGATGATAAATCTTTCGTCGGTAAATTCAATGGTATAAATTACATCTCGATGATATCGAATCGGATCAATATCATGAATAACAATAAACAATATCTGAACTATCAAATCGATTCATCGTCAAGAATTGAATAGTATAACATAGGAAGATCTTTTATCCATACCAAATTCAAAAATGGATTTCTGATCCAATCAAAAATTCCTTTACTTTTTTTTTAATATTCTCATCCTTCGATTAGTAATAGGATAAACATATATCAAAAGTTCAGTGTGAAATTGGAATGAGATAGATTGTTTAAAATGCAAATAATTAGGAATTGAAATTGGTACTTAGTACTTGAGGTTATACAAAATCGGAGCCAGAAAAGGGTAAACTTTGAATCCTAAAGTGTTCTATCAAAATCAAAGGAACTCCTTTTTTTTTGTATCGTGCAAATTCCATTTGTGTGTGTGTTCGCTGTAAACATATTCTATAGTACTCTAGTACTCTATTTCATTACACAGATCGGGAGTAATCGAAAAAGCCAGGTCTAGTAGTACGGTATCTCTTTCTCTTGGAATCCTGAATACGACGCTACTAATAATTGTGCTAATCCACATATGTTTCTTTTCCATCAATCAGTATTGTATTAGTTCAAGAAATGGAAATTACCCTATTCGTTTGATGAGAAATGTGAAACGAAAAAAAGAAAAAAAAAAGAGAGATCCCTGTTAGGAATGAGATTATTTTTGTTATTTTGACTCCCTTTCACAGAAGAAATGAATTGATGTATTTTTTTATTGGATTTCTATCCATCGGGACTGACGGGGCTCGAACCCGAAGCTTCCGCCTTGACAGGGCGGTGCTCTGACCAATTGAACTACAATCCCAGGAAAAAAAGTGTACAGCATGCATATTCTTACGATTTCATTCAAACCTTTTCTATTTTGATTTTAGATTAAAATTGTCTTGTTCGAACTGGCAGAGGCGGGACTAATATATTGATATTTATATGGATATGCACTTTAGCGAGATCTACACGGATTACTAGTAATCTGTTTGTTATTTCCAAATCGATTGAAAATCAATCTTTCAATAAATCAATGAAAATAAAAAAGAGTCTCTTTTTATTTAGACTTTACACTTACAGATCTTGATATGAATCTAGATCATTAGCAAGATCTGAATTTGTGGAAAAAATACGTAATAAAATAAATAGTGGTAGGGATGTAGCAGATTTTTATTCTTGTGTATCAAAGTTCATTGGGCATTTCCGGAGAACAACAAACGGTTACATCATTTCATGGTGGATCGGCGAATTATTGGGCCGAGCTGGATTTGAACCAGCGTAGACATATTGCCAACGAATTTACAGTCCGTCCCCATTAACCGCTCGGGCATCGACCCAGGAAAAATCAATTTAAGTCCTTATTGATAATCCACGATCAACTTCCTTTCGTAGTACCCTAACCCTACCCCCAGGGGAAGTCGAATCCCCGCTGCCTCCTTGAAAGAGAGATGTCCTGAACCACTAGACGATGGGGGCATACTTGCCCGACCGCCATTATCCTATGTTCATAGTATGAACAGTTTTTTGAAATTGTCAATAGAATGGAATGATATGACTCGATCAGAAGGATCTTTCCGTCTTTCATAATTCCATAGAATTTTTAGATTCATCATTTTCATTTTTAAATTGTTCATTCCAATCCCCACTCTAAAATTCTAAAAATAGAAAAAAAAGTAATACGAAAGAGAGATAGGAGCCTTTCGGGGAATGATTGGTTTGCCGGAAAAGAAAAGGCGAGGGGGTTAAACTTCATTTCTTTCACTTTCATTCATTGTTAAGAAGGATTCGGTGGGCATATTTCTATCTCACACTAAGCCGGGAAATTAAAAAACGATAATCAATCTGGAAATCCGGGAAGAGGGATAGGGATCAACAAGTTATTGAAAAATGGTTTTTCAATAAGAATTTGGTTGAGAGACAAATTGAATCCATTTATCAACGATTCGATGAAAAATCTTGTATCTATGTTTTGAATTGGTGGATACATGTATCAATCAAATGAATTTCGTTAGGATGAGGATCAATTCAATTCGAATCGGTTTTGAAATAATTCATTACATTGATATTTAGAAAATCAAATATCAATAAACCCATTTTAACTATACTATACTCACTGGGTAAATCCAATTTCTTGTTCCTTAATGAGCCGCTATGCAGATAAAACGTATCTATGTACAGTACATATATTCTAATTTCATATAAATTTCATATAATCATATAATATAACATATAATAATAATATAACATATAATAAGTATATGCAGTAATAAATATATGCACTAGACTCATAGTGGCTAGTTCCTTATTCAGGAATTGAACCAAAGGGGCCCTTTTAACTCAGTGGTAGAGTAACGCCATGGTAAGGCGTAAGTCATCGGTTCAAATCCGATAAGGGGCTTTTTTTTCTTTTTTCATAAAACTCCAGCGGTAGTATTCATATTTGAAGAGAGAATAGAGATATTGTTGATATTTGTAATAAAAAAACTAAGGAATCGTAGAATTTCATTAGAAAATGGAATTCTGAATTCTAATAAATTATCGTTATCATTCTAATGAATAATGATAAGTCATCCCCTTTAATTTCCAGATATTCCTATTTTCTATTATTCCAATCAAAAGAAATCGGAAAGATTCTAAATAAACAAAAGAAAAAGTAAGTAGACCTAACCCATTGAATCAGAACTATATCAACTATTCTGATAGTCAAATTCGATAGAGATGAAATTAGAACAGTGGATCTTTTTTTATTTGATTTTTTATATTTGTTTGATTTGGACTCCGCAAGAATCTGTCGATATTTCCGATTAAATCTTCTTGTTCCTAGAGGTTCTATAGGAAAAATTTGCTATTCCCTTCCTCCACGGAGAAAGGTTTATTCCAAGTCCCAACATACAAATAATTTTTCATTTTCAATATCTTTCAGAACACAAGAAAAGATCAATTTACTCTATTATTTATATAAGATATGATATATCTATATAAAACTAAAAGAAATCTATCAAATCGTGGCTTCACGTATCCAAAATTTTCATATCGATGCATACGATATTTTTTCTGGCAATTGATGGATGCGAGAAAGAGACTTTCACTTACAGTCTCTTATTATTAATCTATGAAATTCAATACAATATTAATTAATATTAAATAATAGCAAATTCATTCGATTTTTTCTGACAGATAAAAGTAACTAGAAAAAATATTTGAAGTGTCTTTCTTACCTCGATCTGCAAAAAA